TCTTTCCAATCTACTTCCTTTATGATTTCGTTCGAAATCATATAAAGACAATTCCTATTTGATATAGCTATTTGTGCAAGTATTTTACGGTTAAGAAGCAACTGTCTCTTGTACAGATCGTGTATTAATCTACTATAACTATAGGATACTCCCCTTTCGCGAATTACTGCGTTTATCCTAGTGATCCACAAACGACGAAAATCTCTCTTTTTCCTATCCCTATCCCGATGAGCCGAAACTAAAGCTCTTATTTTCTGTTGAGTAATAGTTCTAGTAAGCCTTGAATGAGCCCCTCGAAAGCTTGATGCAAATAAACGAATTTTTGTTCTACGTCTCCGAGCTATATATCCCCGTTTAATTCTGGTCATTGAATAAATGAAACTTTGACGAATAACTAATTGATTGCCTTTCTTTCAGTTATTCTTTTCCCCTTCCTAGTCTATTAATAACAAAACGGATTTTTCCAATGTATAAAATCAAAATTCCAATGGCTTTGGCTACTCTAACCTTCCCGACCACGATTTTTTATTTTTTTTTTTAGGTATTTCACTGCGAAATAAGACAGAAATAAGAAATTGTATTTTCCTAGGTACCAAAAATATAGTAAATAAAAGAAATAAAAAAAGAAATAGTGGGTTCCTTCGTTTCTATGGTTACTTCTTAAACGGTGAGGTCTTCTCTATACACCGGAGCCTTTACTTTATACTTTAATTTAATATTTAATCAACTGATTGATGTTATTGGGAACTTGTATAGTTCACACGCTTTGGCTCTACCCATGAATTATCCAGTAATAGGTCTTTCACAATCAGATCTATCTATACAGTAACGGTATTTAATTATGAAAGTTTGCTGGGTAGCTGACCCTCTTAGTCCGTTCTTGCCAGATTGGGAGCCTACCTAATCTTTATGTTTTATGCTTTTTAAATAAGATTTCCTCCGCTTAATGGATAACCATTTGTTACCAATGGAGAATTTCTTATCATCTTAAATTCAGGTGATTGGATTTACACCAACGGAAACCATAAACTTCATACACAATAGGGGATATGGTAGAGTTTTTTTTGAATAATGGATGGAGTTCCTTTTTCCATCCTATCCCATTCACCGGTACTGATCATTGATACTGTAAAAGTAGTTTTCTTGCTTTTGTGCCAGCTCATGATCTAAAAACGAGTCGCACATACACCCTAGTACATGTTCCTCGACGTTGAGGGCACCCCCGAAGAGCGGGGGATTTTGTGACATTTCTGATTGGCTGTCTTGTATTTCTAATAAGTTGTTTAATAGTTGGCATGTTGAATCGTATACATAATATGATGGGTTGGTTTAGATTGATCCTAACCGAATGATGGTGAATTACTTCTATTTAATAGAATATTCAATTCGAAGATAAAATCTCAAATCACAGATTTGCCCGAAATCCATGTTATTTTTCTTGAACCGCTACAAAATCAACAATTCCATAAGCTTGGGCTTCTGTTGCTGACATAAAAATATCTCTTTCCATATCTTCGGATACAACCCAGAAGGGTTTGCCCGTTCTTTCTGCATAAACCCTTGTGAGGGTTTCACGCAGTTTCAGCAGTTCTCCCGCTTCCACGACAAATTCGCCTACTTGTGCCATATAAAAACCACTAGCAGGTTCATGCATCATTACCCTGATGATATAACAAAATAAAAGCTTCTCCTATCTCGCATGATAAAGCAAAGAGAAAAGAAAGATAAAGAATAGAAAAAAGATAGAATTGAACAACCGTACAGGCATCTTTTGTGCATACGGCTCTACAAAAAAATTGACCCCCCCTCCTTTCTATTGAAGAAAGAGAAAAATAGAATCTATCAGACTCAGATGGGTAAATAATCAAATTGCCATCCTTCCTTTCGGAGTAGTGCAAAAATACTATGATGGCTCCGTTGCTTTATATGTTTATTTTTTCTTTTTTGTCTGTGATTCAGCAATCCCAAAGTTTCTTTTTAATCCGATCAAATAAGGAAAAAATATTTTTTTTTCGTACTCTTTCATAACATAAATATTGTTAAGAACTCTCCGGCATGAAAACAAAAAAGTTTGTGACGCTGAACTGAACTCCCGATAGATAAGATAAAATCGGAAATACCCCTTATCTCATACTACTCTCTCGATACAGAATCTAATGTTTTGAAAAAAAAAAACAATACAAAAATTTCTCATATCGAATTCGAAGTGCCATGCTATTATTACTTAGTATTCATATGGCGAAGGCATAGTCTTCTTTTTTCTCTCAAATAAAAACCTCATTGGCGCCAAGCGTGAGGGAATGCTATACGTTTGTTAAGTTGTCCTCCAACCAGGATAAAAGATCCCATTGAAGCAGCTAATCCTATGCATACTGTATGGATATCTGGTCGCACAAATTGCATAGTATCATAAATGGCGATCCCTGGTATTACCCAGCCCCCAGGAGAGTTTACAAACAAATACAGCTCTTTGTTCTCATCCTCCATACTGAGATATATC